TTACGAAAAAAGTTCTTCAGATTCTATAGAAGAGAGAAAATATTTCTTTTTTTGATGCGAATTTTACACAATATGGGGAAACTACTATTTATATTTATTTTATAATTGAAAAAGGAGTTCCATTATATATCATCTATAGTGAAATGATACTCCGAGTTCGCACAAAAAAAAGAGAATCATTTTTTTCTCACTCTTTATTAGTTAATTAATCCTAGTAGTGATTGGATATATATGCTTATTCTGATAGGAAATGAAATTCTCAAATGATTTTTCATCGAATGACTATTCATCTAGTGTATTTTCATGTAAATAGGGGCAAGAAAGCTCTATGGAAAAATGGTGGTTCAATTCGATGTTGTCTAAGGGGGAATTAGAATACAAGTGTGGGCTAAGTAAATCAATGGATAGTCTTAGTCCTATTGAAAATACCAGTATAAGCGAAAACCCGGTTAGAAATGATACGGATAAAAACATTCATAGTTGGAGTGATAGTGACAGTTCTAGTTACAGTAATGTTGATCGTTTAGTCGGCGTCAGGGACATTCGGAATTTCATCTCTGATGACACCTTTTTAGTTAGGGATAGGAATAGGGATAGTTATTCCATATATTTTGATATTGAAAATCAAATTTTTGAGATTGACAATGATCATTCTTTTTTGAGTGAACTAGAAAGTGCTTTTTATACTTATCGGAATTCTAGTTATCTAAATAATGGATCTAAGAATGACGATCCCCACTATGATCGTTACATGTATGATACTAAATATAGTTGGAATAATCACATTAATAGTTGCATTGACTCTTATCTTCGTTCTCAAATCTGTATTGATAGTTACATTTTAAGTGGTAGTGACAATTACAGTTACATTTATAATTACATTTGTGGTGAAAGTGGAAATAGTAGTGAAAGCGAGAGTTCCAGTATAAGAACTGGAACAAATGGGAGTGATTTAACTATAAGAGAAAGTTCTAATGATCTCGATGTAACTCAAAAATACAGACATTTGTGGGTTCAATGCGAAAATTGTTATGGATTAAATTATAAGAAAATTTTTCAGTCAAAAATGAATATTTGTGAACAATGTGGATATCATTTGAAAATGAGTAGTTCAGATCGAATCGAACTTTCGATTGATCCAGGTACTTGGGATCCGATGGATGAAGACATGGTCTCTCTGGATCCGATTGAATTTCATTCGGAGGAGGAACCTTATAAAGATCGTATTGATTCTTATCAAAGAAAAACAGGATTAACTGAGGCTGTTCAAACAGGCACAGGCCAACTAAATGGCATTCCCATAGCAATTGGGGTTATGGATTTTCAATTTATGGGGGGTAGTATGGGATCCGTAGTGGGCGAGAAAATCACCCGTTTGATCGAGTATGCTACCGATAAATTTTTACCTCTTATTCTAGTGTGTGCTTCCGGAGGAGCGCGCATGCAAGAAGGAAGTTTGAGCCTAATGCAAATGGCTAAAATCTCTTCCGCTTTATATGATTATCAATCAAATAAAAGGTTATTCTATGTGTCAATTCTTACATCTCCTACTACTGGTGGGGTAACAGCTAGTTTTGGTATGTTGGGGGATATCATTATTGCTGAACCCAATGCCTATATTGCATTTGCGGGTAAAAGAGTAATTGAACAAACATTGAATAAGACAGTACCTGAAGGTTCACAAGCGGCTGAATATTTATTCCATAAGGGCTTATTCGAGTTAATCGTACCACGTAATCCTTTAAAAGGTGTTCTGACTGAGTTATTTCAGCTCCACGCTTTTTTTCCTTTGAATCAAAATTTAATCAAGTAGAGTCTTAAGTTCAATTATTTTAGTTGATTTGTAGCGAACAAGTAGTTAGTTAGTTTATGGGAATCCAAGGAAAAACCCCAAGAAAAGAATGTATTTTTCTTTGCTTTGGTGACATAAGATTTAAGTGTAAAGAGAATCATAAAAAGAATCATGCGAATAATTTTTTTTTTTACCACTATTACTGATTAGTAATCAAGAAACCTCTATCAAAAAGAGAAAAAGCGCATTCGTCCTTCCGCGAAATTAGAATTAGGCAAGGCAAATAAAATGAATTTCATCTTCCCTTCTTGTGTATTATATACAAATATTATATACAAATATAGAAGATATAGAGTCTTGCATCTTTCTATATCTACCGAAAATCCCCCTTTTTACTAAGAATTCCTATTGTTGGATCGGATTATAACGAATTTTTCGGTAATTTGTGTGAAACTCCTTCTCTTTCTTTATTAACTTTATTAATTATATTAATTAAAATTAGAAGACAAGAAAAAAGTAAATAAAAAAAGTAAATTATTATACATATATTTCATTTATAAAAATGAATTAGTCCATTTATTTAGTTCTACATTCCTTGCACTTATTATATATACTCACTTTATTATATACCCACTTAGATATACTTAATATAATTATCAGATATCTTTATGATAATAACAGGTACAAATATTAAATCGAGGTACCCATTTTATGACAACTCTCAACAACTTACCCTCTATTTTTGTGCCTTTAGTGGGCCTAGTATTTCCGGCAATTGCAATGGCTTCTTTATTTCTTCATGTTCAAAAAAACAAGATTTTTTAGTGATGGGGACAAATCTTATTTATCTATTTTTTTTTCAAGACTTAGATAACACAGATATTTATTTAATAGAATATTGTATAACATGTGGCTCCCTCCGAACATAAATGAAAGAGCTCTTATACATGCGTAAACATGATATATGGGGTAAATGAATTATAAATTATAGTCATTTTCAAAAATCGATCGGGATGGGGGACGGATGTCTGAAATGTAAAGTCAATGTATCTCTATGTATATAGATATCTATAGGGGATCGTATGAAGAGGATGTTATTCTTTTAGATCTAACCAATTTAATGAATTACTCCTAAGGGGTCACATCAGAATAGTGCTAGTTGATGAGAGTTACTTCGGAAACAAAACAAAAAAGTAAAGTCAAATTCATTTATTTTATTTGGCTTATTCTCTCAATTCCAATAAAATGCAACTGGATCTAGTATGAGTTGGCGATCGGATCATATATGGATAGAACTTATAGCGGGGTCTCGAAAAACAAGTAATTTCTGCTGGGCCTTTATCCTTTTTTTAGGTTCATTGGGATTCGTAGTCGTCGGAGTTTCCAGTTATCTTGGTAGGAATTTGATATCTTTATTTCCGCCTCAGCAAATAATTTTTTTTCCACAAGGGATCGTGATGTCTTTCTATGGAATCGCAGGTCTCTTTATTAGCTCCTATTTGTGGTGCACAATTTCGTGGAATGTAGGTAGTGGTTATGATCGATTCGATAGAAAAGAAGGAATAGTGTGTATTTTTCGTTGGGGATTTCCTGGAAAAAATCGTCGCATTTTTCTACGATTTCTTATGAAAGATATTCAGTCCATCAGAATCGAAGTTAAAGAAGGTATTTATGCTCGTCGTGTCCTTTATATAGAAATCAGAGGCCAGGGGGCCATTCCCTTGACTCGTACTGATGAGAATTTGACTCCACTAGAAATTGAGCAAAAAGCTGCTGAATTGGCCTATTTCTTGCGTGTGCCAATTGAAGTATTTTGAAATTTGAAATGAACTGAAGAATAAATGCTTTCTCAGCAGGAGAAAAAAAAGCTCAAGAATCCTCTTTTTTCTATAGCATAACTTAATAGCATAACTTAAGTTTCTTCAGAATGACCATTCGAGACGTATACGGAACAGCTATAAAATGAAACAGTTTTTGTTCGCAAAATGCATATGTAAATCCACTAACTCAATTCAGTAACAAAACAAGTAAGAAATCGAAATAATAGATTCATCTCATATATCAAAACACTTCGGAATAAAGAATTTTTCTTTTTTATTTTCAATTTTTGGACTTAATACGTTAGATACAGATAGATCATATCTTGTAAATTATCTCTCCTTTATTTTTCTTTTGTCAATCGACGTTTCATTTTATCCTTTCTTTTGTGCTCCTTAATGATAATGACCAAAGGATTGGATTTCTGATAACGCTAAGTTTTCTGTCTTGTTTTGCCACTCATTTTTAATCATCACAATCACAATATTCTTCATAAATTTCTCTCAATTATTCCTGGACTTTTATGGGCAGCCAGCCATTTTTTTTTTCGAAATATTTTGATAGTGGAGATTTTGATAGAAAGGGAGTTCCTTGGTCTCGAAATCCGAATAATATTCATTACTTTAAGCGGCTATTTCGAACACTCATCGAAAGGAGGCAATTGCTTCGAATTTGATCAATTGAGATATCTGTCGAAGTGGACTCTTATTATATTTCTGTATTCTTTCTAGATTCAAGGACTAACCACTGAATCACAAATAAAAAACAGGGAATAGATTCATAGGCTCGATACCTTATACTTTGTAATAGAACTCATCTTTGATAGAAATATTAGATAGATTGCATAGAGTCGACGAATGAGGTGGGTTCATTAACAATTCACAGATGAAAAAAATGGCAAAAAAGAAAGCATTCATTCCCCTTCTATATCTTGCATCTATAGTATTTTTGCCCTGGTGGATCTCTCTTTCATTTAATAAAAGTCTGGAATCTTGGGTTACTAATTTGTGGAATACGAGGCAATCCGAAACTTTTTTGAATGATATTCAAGAAAAGCGTATTCTAGAAAAATTCATAGAATTAGAGGAACTCTTCTTGTTGGACGAAATGATCAAGGAATATCCGCAAACACATCTACAAAAGCTTCGTATAGGAATCCAAAAAGAGACGATTCAATTGATCAAGATGCACAACGAGGATCGTATCCATACGATTTTGCACTTCTCGACAAATATAATCTGTTTCGTTATTCTAAGTGGTTATTCTATTCTGGGTAATGAAGAACTTCTTATTCTTAACTCTTGGGTTCAAGAATTCCTATATAACTTAAGCGACACAATAAAAGCTTTTTCTATTCTTTTATTAACCGATTTATGTATCGGATTCCATTCTCCCCACGGTTGGGAACTAATGATTGGCTATGCCTACAAAGATTTTGGATTTGTTTATAACGATCAAATTCTATCTGGTCTTGTTTCCACTTTTCCAGTCATTCTAGATACAATTTTTAAATATTGTATCTTCCGTTATTTAAATCGTGTATCTCCGTCACTTGTAGTGATTTATCATTCAATGAATGACTGAAAAATGATCCACTGATCCAATTATAATGTTTGTTACTTTGTACATAAGCAAAGCATTCAAAGTTGTACTTACTCTTTCTACCCATCCAGGGGATTCCTCCTATATTCTAGTAAAATTCTTTCAGTAAATACCAGAATCGTGGATAGGGAACTATACTAGCGACCTACCTAATTTTATTGTAGAAATTTTCGGGATCAATGATTGGACCATGCAAATTAGAAATACCTTTTCTTGGATAAAGGAAGAGATTACTCGATCCATTTCCGTATTGCTCATGATATATATAATAACTCGGGCATCCATTTCAAACGCATATCCCATTTTTGCACAGCAGGGTTATGAAAATCCACGAGAATCGACTGGGCGTATTGTATGCGCCAATTGTCATTTAGCTAATAAGCCCGTGGATATTGAGGTTCCACAAGCGGTACTTCCAGATACTGTATTTGAAGCAGTTGTTCGAATTCCTTATGATATGCAACTGAAACAAGTTCTTGCTAATGGTAAAAAGGGGGCTTTTAATGTGGGGGCTGTTCTTATTTTACCTGAGGGGTTTGAATTAGCCCCCCCCGATCGTATTTCGCCCGAGATGAAAGAAAAGATAGGCAATCTGTCTTTTCAGAGCTACCGCCCCACTAAAAAAAATATTCTTGTGATAGGTCCTGTTTCCGGTCAGAAATATAGTGAAATCACCTTTCCTATTCTTTCCCCGGACCCCGCTACTAATAAAGATGTTCACTTCTTAAAATATCCCATATACGTCGGCGGGAACAGAGGAAGGGGTCAGATTTATCCCGACGGGAGCAAGAGTAACAATACAGTTTATAATGCTACAGCAGCGGGTATAGTAAGCAAAATCATACGAAAAGAAAAGGGGGGATACGAAATAACCATAGTGGATGCATCAGATGGACGTCAAGTGGTTGATATTATCCCTCCAGGACCGGAACTTCTTGTTTCGGAGGGCGAATCTATCAAACTTGATCAACCATTGACGAGTAATCCTAATGTGGGTGGATTTGGTCAGGGGGATGCAGAAATAGTACTTCAAGATCCATTACGTGTTCAAGGCCTTTTGTTCTTCTTGGCATCTGTTGTTTTGGCACAAATCTTTTTGGTTCTTAAAAAGAAACAGTTTGAGAAGGTTCAATTGTCCGAAATGAATTTCTAGATCCGCGATTTATCAACATCAAGTTAAGTTTGTAAAAAAAAAAAAAAATTTTTGTTGGCAATTATGTATGATCAAAAAAAATTATGAAAAGCCATTTGCTTGTTTATATTTATATTCTTTTTCTACCAGATGTCGGGAATTCCTTGTACCACATTCCTAGTTATAGTATGTATATTGTGAAGAAGACTAAGACTATTTGACTTTACCTCTTCTTTGTTTTTTTCAATCCAAATTATTGGAGCAGTGTGACTATGTCACTATTGTCAAATTTAAATGTCATAAAATGACATCAATCCTCTTCTATTCTAATAGAATAATCAAATTCGACTAAACATAAGAAAAATAAGCAGAGAATATAAAGAAAGGATAAAAAAAACAAGGGATAAATAAATAAGGGGAACAAAGGATTCTAGGAGGGATTATTCGTTTTCCTAGTCTTCGATACAAGACAAGAAAGGGATGTGGAAAATTCCCTTTCTTGTCTTGTATCGAAAGAATAATGGTTTGTGATCCCGTTCGTCAAAGATTCCTATTTTTCGTTTAGATTTTTTACCGGTTTATCAGAACCTTTTTTTAGATTTATACGTATAAAAAGTAGTGGACAAACAAAAAAAGAGAGGTAAATAAAATTTATTGAAAAATAGAACTTCTTCAATGAACTTAATAAATTTCAATGAACTTAATAAATAGAAAAAAATCTCAACTTTTATGGGATACTAAAATAAATAGAGTAAGGTTTTATTAGTTTATTAGTATAGAAAGTATTTGCATGATATCTGATCGACAGAGATATATATTGTGATTGTGTCATCCAGGAAAAGGAAATCGAGTGATTCCTTATTTCTTCTAACATTGAAAGTATCGATAAATACTATCGAGGAAGAGATGTTCTGAATCAATTAATGAAATTTATTTTTCAAAAACATCATCAGAAAAAAAAAAATCAAAGGAATTTTTTGGAACATTAGAAAAAGTGCTCTATTTTTTCATTTATCTGAAAAAAATATAAACTATTATGATTATTAAGAGCTCAACGGGACCTTCCCCTCGAATCAGACAAAGAAAGAAGTGGTAGGTCCCGTTGAGCTCTTACGCTTTCATGTCTACAACTCAGTTCATCCGATTACTACAGGGA